AAAAACTGCTCATACTATGAGCATAGTATCAATATACTGTTGGTCGAGCAAGTATGCCCCCATCGTCTAGTGGTCTAGGACATCTCTCTTTCAAGGAGGCAACGGGGATTCGACTTCCCCTGGGGGTAGGGTACTACGAAAGGAAGTGAGTCATTATCAATCTAAATAAGCCTATAGTGGATTCTTCCTGGGTCGATGCCCGAGTGGCTAATGGGAGCAGGGGGCGGACTGTAAATTCGTTGGCAAGATGCCTACGCTGGTTCAAATCCAGCTCGGCCCAAAAATTCACCTATGCCACTCATCCTGTCTTCCTATAAAGATTCTGATTCATATCAGATCAGAATCTTTAAGTATAAAGCCAAGGAAAAGAGTAAGGCTAAGGCAAAAAAAAAATGAAAATCCAATTTGAAATTTATATAAATTTATGTATGTGATACGCTTGATTTTCTTGGGATTGTAGTTCAATTGGTCAGAGCACCGCCCTGTCAAGGCGGAAGCTGCGGGTTCGAGCCCCGTCAGTCCCGGTCCCGGACCCGACCAAATCCAATAAAAATATATCAATTTCATAATTCCAAGATATTTTGTATGAACCATACTTTGTGATTTTGGTAAAATAGAATACTTTTCCACAAGATTAAAAACTCATAAACATATCATTCAAATTGAATACTTAATTTGATTTGTCATATTATATGTGTTTCGTTAGTTATTAATACACGACACGCGTCAAGAATAAGAAATAGGGTATTAATTGAAAAGGTCCCTCTTTTCTATTAGCAAGCAGGGTCATTCATAATCTTTTTCAGTTAAGTAAAAAGGTATTGGTATTTTCAAGAAAATAAACAATTAGAAAAGAGTTTCTTTGATGGAATCTTCATCAAATTTTATGAAATTTTTCTCCATTTTTTTAACGGGACTGATATTTATCATATCAAACATATCATACTTTTTGAGTTTCCAAGAAAAGAGAAAAAGAAAACAATATTATTCAAAAGGGAGTCCCATCCCAACATAAACAAACCAAATTTTCATTCAAATTCTATTTTTTTTTAGGGGGGGGTTTTCTTGTAAACTATGTAAGTTAAGTGTAAAGTAAAGGTGATTATAAGATACTTGATTGCATGATTATACAAGAAAGGCCCATTAAGTAAGGTTATAAAAAATCAATAGAAGAATGATAAAAAAAATAGATAGGGTCAAAGAGTCAAGGTATTCTAAAATAAATTATTTATTAGATTTAGATAAGGAATCCAATTTTGAATTTGGTATGGATAAAAGATCTTCCTATGTTATACTATTAAATTCTCGACAATGAGTCGATTTCAGAGTCCAGATATTGTTATTCATAACATCGACCTGATTCGATATCATCGAGATGGAATTCATCCCATTGAATTTACAGGCAAAAGATTGATCATCTCTATGGGATTAAATCCCGAGTTATTGCGAAGTAAAAAAATGAAACGATGAGATTATGGAAGTAAACATTCTCGCATTTATTGCTACTGCATTATTTGTTCTAGTTCCAACTGCTTTCTTACTTATAATCTATGTAAAAACGGTTAGTCAAAGTAACTAATTTGACTGAAACTGAACTTCTTTTTTAGTATTTCAAAAAGAAAAGGAAAACAATTCGAATTTCACGTTTGAAATGAAATAAAATGCGTGGTACGATACTTGAAAAAGAAAAAGAAGCATTCCATTAGATTAGATAGTATGGTAGAAAGAAATGAATCTTTTTACCATACTATCAATTATTCTGATTACTGAATCTTCTTATTACTTTACTTAAGAAAATATCTATATATATATCTAAAATTGTCCTATATTGATCCAAGTTTCATATTCATATTTGTGCGCAATGGAATCTATATAATAGATTTGATATTAATTGAATCCTTTTTGTTTATCAAACAACAAAATTAATCAATTCAGAATGATATGGGCATTTCTATCCTAATCTATCTATATTAACATAAGAAAATCATTGTTTTTTTGATCATTCGAAACAAAGAAGTAATTACTTGATTGGTTGACATATGATCCAAGGAGTTAGATTGTAGCTTATTCACATTTTGTTTTGAAAAGGCGTAGGCAGCCCATCTATTTCTTTTGTTTCAACCATGCTACCAAATGAGTCAGTTAATAAAGTCTAGCATAATCATAATAAAGAAAATTTTGCAATTGAAATTATCAATTCAATAATGGAAAGGATTTGTAGAACGATCTATCAAATAATTCATAAAGAATGAATAGTATTCCTCTTCTTAGAGTCCACTTCTACCCCATACTACAAGTGACAGAGAAAATGTAAAAACTACCATTAAAGCAGCCCAAGAAAGACTTATTATATCCATGTGAATTATGTCCCCTATCTCTTATGAAACAATTCTTATATTATCTTTTTATATTCTTTTTCATTAATAATAGTGAAATTAATGGTGCAGAGTCAAAAAGGGATTTGTAACCCCACTCTTTATGATATGAAAAAAAAAATCCAAGAAATCCATTTAATAACTTGTTCTTATAGTAGAATCCGGAAAAATTCAATACAATCGTTCAATACAACCAAAATATGCAGTGGCTTTTTTTATCAAAGAAATTTCATTTGAATAAATTATGTTATAAATAAAAAAAAAAAGACTATTTTTTGTTTCCCTTCATTAAGTCATAGGTCTAAAAATATAGAATCACAATAGGTTACTTACTTTTTATAACATATCCCTCTTTCTTTCATTTCCCGTTGGATCTAATCCTACTTGGTCTGTGTGAAAAAATTGGAATATAGACTATACCAGGTTAGTCAAAACTACATTCGTATTGGAAGGGTTATCCTATTCAGATTTGATGATTCCTTTTCATTAACACTAAGAGAATCTTTCTTTGAATGGAATATTAGCAGTACCAATCCCAAGTATTCACATAACTTTAGCTTGAGGGAAAAGAACCTCTTGATCTAGATGCTTAGAAGCAAGTCAATATCACGAGTCCCCTTCTCTACTGATTTTTATGAATCAAAATTTGTCAAGTTATCTCAACGAATAAAAGAATACTGGACTTCAAGTTTGTTACCAGGCGACACCCGGATTTGAACTGGGGAAAAAAGGATTTGCAGTCCTCCGCCTTACCACTCGGCCATGTCGCCACCAAAACGATCAAAAGAATAGATATGACAATATTCTCCCCCCTTTTCTTTTGGTTAGGGCGAGATTCATTGTGAAACTTTCTTTATTGCACTTGCATCTTGAATTTGAATCTCACTCCATGAATTCCTTTCCTAAATAGATCTTCCTTTTTTATTGGATCGACTCCGTTTCTTGATTTTTTGATAGTCTCTGAAAACCTAAAATAGTTAGGAATTTCCCCTTATTTTACCCTTGAAATCAAAAACATAATGGGAATTTTCAGGACGCTAGAATCATATCAAAAATTATATATACAGTATGAATTAAAAAAAACTTTTCAATTTCAATCAATTATAAATCAATATCAATTATAAATCAATTATAACAATCATTATGAATATATGTCAACCCAAAAACATAAATCGTTTTACAGATATCTATTAGTGTGTTGAATTGAAAATTTTCATTGTATATGACAACCTAAAAACATAAATCGTTTTACAGATATCTATTAGTGTGTTGAATTGAAAATTTTCATTGAATAGAGAATCGAAAATCAAAAATTTTCTAGAGTAGCACATCTTATTTTTTGAATAGAATTCTAAATTCTGCTAAATTCTGATAAAATAGGAGATGTATATATGGCTAATTCAATCTTCCTATTTTTAATAATTTGAACCCATAGCTATAAAATAAAGAAACTTTTTAGTAAGCACTTCCATTTAATTTGACGGATTATTCTACTAAAAAAGTATGTAAAAATATCTTATGGAATTCAAAAAAAAATGAAGTACTCAAAAACCTCTACTTTTTTAATTATTATGCTTTTATCTTAGCAAAAAGATCTCATTCTGAATCTATTGAATTTTTTTTATCCAATCGAATTGAAATATAGAATCTCATTAGAATGCTATAATTGAAAATAGAATTGGGAAGAATTTTTGTTTTTCTATTCTATACAAAAACTACATCATAAAGTGAAGTGTTATTTAGAAATTCATTTTTTATTTGTTGCAAATTCAATTCTTGTAAAATTCCAATTTATTTATTCATTTCCATGTCTACGTTTATACATATTTTTTTTTTTTCCAAATTAATTACATATATATATATAGATATATATCGATGGTGGATATAGCCAGTCAAATTTTATGTAATTCAGTAAACAGAATCTAAATTCCATCATTGATAGAGCTAGATCAACCTACATAATCGATGAAGAATTCTCTAATAATGGATGGGATTTTTTGCTAAATGGGAAATTCAAAATAAAAATGCTCAGGGAAGGAAATGAAGTAATGTCTACAATACCTGGGTTGAATCAAATCCAATTTGAAGGATTTTGTAAATTCATTGATCAGGGCTTAACAGAAGAGCTTGATAAGTTTCCAAAAATAGAAGATACAGATCAAGAAATTGAATTTCAATTATTTGTGGAAACTTATCAATTGGTAGAACCTTTGATAAAAGAACGAGATGCTGTATATGAATTACTCACATATTCTTCTGAATTCTATGTATCCGCAGGATTAATTTGGAAAAGCGGTAGAGATATGCAAAAACAAACCATTTTTATTGGAAACATTCCAATAATGAACTCCCTAGGAACTTTTATAGTAAATGGAATCTACAGAATTTTAATCAATCAGATATTGCAAAGCCCTGGTATTTATTATCGATCGGAATTGGACCATAACGGAATTTCAGTCTATACCGGCACCATAATATCCGATTGGGGGGGAAGATTAGAATTAGAGATTGATAGAAAAGCAAGGATATGGGCTCGTGTGAGTCGAAAACAGAAAATATCTATTTTAGTTTTATTATCGGCTATGGGGTTGAATCTCAGAGAAATTATAGAGAATGTTTGTTACC